CGCCTCGTGATCGTCAACCAATTCTGTGCTTCAATATAATTACCAGGAGTAAGCGTTATAGCCTGTTTCCAATACTCAGCGGCTTGAGCGAACCAAGCCTCCGCCATTTCAGAATCTCCTTGTTGAATGGCCTGTTCTCCACGGTCGGAATAGGCGGGTCAATTCCCTCCCTGAGAACCGTACTTGAGAGTTTCCTACCTCATACGGCTCGACAATCAACTCTTTTGTTTTGGTGTACCAGTTTTTTAACTTTAACCTACTTGAACTTTATATCTAATTGAATGTCTAATTGAATGAGATTTCTTATAGATATTTTGTTTTTCTTGGATTAAACAAAAGAGAGTAATTACATGAGTTTCAAACTTTCATTTTGATTTAATTAAAATATTAATTAATATAATAAGTTTTATCTTTTCTCCTACCTTCAGAAAAAAAAGGCATGTCCACTGTTATTAGATATTAGAATTTTCTGAAAGGTAACTATCCCGCTTTCATATAAAAATTTATATAGAATCTTTGAAAAAGACTTTTTCATACTTCATAAAAAAGAAAAAGACTTACTGTCTTTAGGATCTGATGCTACACCGCTGCTCAATACCTTAGGGGATCCACTCTATTACATAAGTAGATTCCTAAGATTTATCTCATATTATGATATAAATAAACAGCTCTTGTTGTATCGGTCCAAAACCTTTCCAATTGATCTTTACGGTGCTTCCTCTATCAATTAAATCTTTTTTTATCCATAGAAAAGAAAGTATTTAGGCATATCTAGTCTTCACTTCATATTTCGATTGATGAAGTTTATTTATTTGCTACAGCTGATAAAAAATCGTTTTGGACGATGCTTATGTAGAAAGCCCTTTTTTTGTGTTTCTAGTATTTCATTGACTAGCTGTTCGTTCTTTTTTTCTATAGTGGAGATAGTCGCACGTAATGACAGATCACAGCCATATTATTAAAAGCTTGTGGTAAAAAGGGGTTTCGTTCTAATGCCCGAAAATAATATTCTAAAGCTTTGGTATGTTCCCCATTACTTGTGTGGATAAGGCCTATATTATAGAGTATGTAACTTCGATCATAGGGGTCAATTTCTAGTCGCATAGCTTCATAATAATTCTGTAATGCTTCCGCATAATTTCCTTCAGATTGAGCTGACATCCGTTACGGTCGTCATTCGCTTTAACGAATTCTCCGTTTCAGAACCGTATGTGAGATTTTCATCTCATACGGCTCCTCCTTTAGGTGCATAATGAAAATAATATATGGAAAAATATGATGTCATTATGAACTAAGCGGGGCTAATGTTTTTACAAAAAATCCCTAGCCAACCTTCTTGCAAAAGATCTTTTCTTACTACCAAGTGGGTTCATGCTAGATAAAAATAAAAAAGGAAACTCTCAAAATTTCTTTGTTCTCAACGCCTCTAAATTTCCAGGAATTAGTCACTTCAACAGTCTTCAATGGTTATACGGGTATCCAAAGTACGAACGAGATGGATGTTTATTGTTCCAACCATTTTAATTAGTCCCAATCCCAAAGAAGAAGAAGAAAGAAAGGGAATCATTTTAAAGAAAGTTTTCGTGTTGTTGATTTCTCGGCGTAGTGCTTCTTCCCCTATGCCTCCTATTCGTATATTGTATTAGTGTAGTAGGATTGATCTGTAATACGGGAACCATAGGTAAAAACCTTTTGCTCAATACTCTAATTCACAATTGAAGCATCTAAGGCTGCATTAATCGTGGATACATGACAGAAGGGATTGTTTTTTTTATATTATAAACTTCACCTTCAAAAGCGTAGATTTTTTTTTTCAATACTCGTTTTTCTTTCTATTCCAAATCGGCGAGAAATAAAAAAAAAAATAATGATAATCAAATCGCACCATCTCTGTAATAAGTAAATGCCTCTTTTTCTCCGGAAGTTGTCGGAATGACTCGTAATAAGATATCGGCTACAATTGTAAAGGTTTTATCAATAAAATTTCCATTTATACGCGATCTTGGCATAGGTAGTAATCCATTCTATAACTCTTTTTATTTCCTTTACCTTTTCTTTTGTGAGAAAATTTTCTCACAAACAAAGGAATTGTATAGTACGAACTAACATAAAAGTGGACTCATAAAAAAAACCTTCTATCTACTTCCAATTTTTCCGGTCAAAAAAGGTATCTATTAACCATAATCTAAAAAACGATAAATAACTCGCTATTCACCCAGATACTTAGTCATAATCCTGATGTCGGAGAGATGGCCGAGTGGTTGAAGGCGTAACATTGGAACTGTTATGTAGACTTTTGTTTACCGAGGGTTCGAATCCCTCTCTTTCCGTACTTTCAACTAATTCACCAATCTTACGTGATTGACCACAATGTATCAAATCCAATAAAAAAGAATAGATAGAAAATCTACCTTGTTTTGATTTTGAAATAGATTCTCTATTCCTAATTTCTTTCATGGAAAATGCTGGGAAGAGCAAACAAGGGATCCAAATCTCCCTA